CCTTTTAATTTAAAATAGAAAATCTCATAAAGCTAAACTAAACTAAATAACAAATATGATAAATGAAACGAAATCTACTTAAAGTATTATACTAATACTAATTATACTACAAAATACAAAAAAGAAAAAAAGAACTGGAAATATTCCATCAGTATCCGAATTTTATTCTATTGTATATCTTTTATATCTATCTAAACTAAATAGAAAATAAAAAAAGAAGGTTATTTTCTTGATTTGTTCTAGAGAAATGGAACTCCAATTTTTTTTACTAAAATAAAAAGAGATTATCCCTTATGTCAAAAATGAAAACAAATAGAGAAAAAAAGCCGGCTATCGGAATCGAACCGATGACCATCGCATTACAAATGCGATGCTCTAACCTCTGAGCTAAGCGGGCTCTCATAACACAAATTGTGTATTTATCGGAATTATTTCCTAAACTACTGGGATCTTAGTTATTAATTGTTTTATATTAGCTCTTCATAACCAAATTACTATATGAATATCTAAATATAGATATAGAAAATAGTAAAGAGTATATAGAATACTATCTTAAAATTTAAATTTATATTTTAAATAGTCTCATTTTTTAGAATTTTAAATAATGACTAATTAGATTACAGAAAACATACAAAATTCGTTGCATTAAGATGAACTATGTATAATGTATATGTATAATGTATATATAATGTATATAAAAAAGAATGTATCGATAGAAATTGGATAAGTAAAATGAATGTCAAATTTTAAATTAATAAATCGATTTTTGATTTTCGTTTTGTTATTATAAGGTCTGTAATCTGTCTGCTCTAACGAAAAAAAGAATCGAACGTTAGAGTATTCTAAATACTCTCAAAAAATCAAAGAAGGAGGGACATATAAAATAGAGATAAATGTAGTCTATATCTCTGTATATTGAATTGCGAATACACGGATAATACAATCATTTCTGATTCGACTAAATATGGGTATCTGATATAGATGAAAAAAAAATCAATCAAACAAAAAAAACAAATAGAATAAAATTTTTCCAAAAATGGAAGTAGGTTTCTAATAAATTCAACAGTTCCATCATATAATTCTCATAATACAAATGAAAAAAAATCCTAATGAGATATGATATCAATCTCAAAGAAAAAAAACGGGGGATATGGCGAAATTGGTAGACGCTACGGACTTAATTGCATTGAGCCTTGGTATGGAAACTTACCAAGTGAAAACTTTCAAATTCAGAGAAACCCTGGAATTAAAAATGGGCAATCCTGAGCCAAATCCTTCTTTCCGAAAACAAATAAGTTCAGAAAGTTAAAAAAAAAAGGATAGGTGCAGAGACTCGATGGAAGCTGTTCTAACAAATGGAGTTGACAATTTCAATAGAATAATATTTATTGATCAAATCAGTCACTCCACCATAGTCTGATGGATCTTTTGAATAACTGATTAATCAGACGAGAATAAAGATAGAGTCCCATTCTACATGTCAATACCGACATCAATGAAATTTTTAGTAAGAGGAAAATCCGTCGACTTTAGAAATCGTGAGGGTTCAAGTCCCTCTATCCCCAAAAGTATTTTTTTTTTTTTTTAATTTAGTTGACATAGACTCAAGTAATTTCCTAAAATTCGGGTGGTTTGTCAAGAATGGTCGGGATAGCTCAGCCGGTAGAGCAGAGGACTGAAAATCCTCGTGTCACCAGTTCAAATCTGGTTCCCGGCGATTCATTTCTATGAGTATCTATTCCCAAATTTATGAAAATTTGGGAATAGATACATATTTTTTAGTGGTCTTGATCATCATACATAATTTATGTCGGCGTACGGAGATATACTGTTTCTAGCTAAAGAATGAATAGATGTATATTCTAGATTCTAGGTATAGAAAGTTAGTCTGAAAATGAATGATTCCATTTTGTTTCGATTTTTTCTGCGCCCCAATAAAGAATGTTAATATTTCAACAATATTCAAATGGTAAAATTACTAGGTTGAAAGGCCAAAAAGTTGAATCTAGGGAAGTTCAGAGGTGAGAATAGTCAAAATTTATCTGAGATACATTATAAAAAAATTAGGTCCATTTCTTTTTCGTAGCCGGATATCTAATTGATGTTGCTGTACATCTTACATAGTTAATGATACAGAACTTTTTCAGTTCATCCTATTGGCTCACCCTAAATTAAGTATCGTTCCATGCAATTTTAGAATCTCAGTGAATCCCTATATTATTGTCTTTTTTATTTATCCATTTTGTTATTTAATTTATCCCATCCATAATAAGATATCAATGAAACCCCTATTATTCTGTCGAATCTATAACAAAAAGAAAATGTACATACAGATATTTCTTGAATATCTGGGGTTTTCGAAGTGCGGATTACTTTCTTATTTTTATCATTTAGTGAGCATCCTGTATTTCATAAAAATTGGGGGCGATATAATCTTTACGCAAAGGCCACCCTATCCAACTTTCGGGCATTAAAATACGTTTCAGACGCGGATGATTAT